CTGAGCAAGATACGACTTATTTGATTTGAAATTTGGAAATTTTTTGAATGAACAATTCATAAAAAGAAATCTTTCTGGGGTATTCCATATATTCTATAGTTCCTTATCATGTCAATTTCCAATTCTTGTGAGATTCATGGGCAATAATATTAAAATCTCAGGATCGATATTACCCCCCCCCTTTTTTACTTTTTCAAACAAATTAAAATGATTGAAGTTTTTCTATTTGGAATCGTGTTAGGTCTAATTCCTATTACTTTGGCTGGATTATTCGTAACTGCATATTTACAATACCGACGTGGTGATCAGTTGGACCTTTGATGAATTAATAAAATATCTCTTTTGTTTATTGACCTCCTATTTGTTTTAATTCGAATCCACCGGAGGTAAAAATTCAGACTTTTAACTGCCTCGATCTAACAAAAGAATGGAATCACGCTCTGTAGGATTTGAACCTACGACATCAGGTTTTGGAGACCCGCGTTCTACCGAACTGAACTAAGAGCGCTTTTTTTCATAAATCATTTTTGTGACCCCACGAATACATCTTGCATGCATATACTATCATAATATATATCGATATCTATATCTATATATATTTTTCAATATATATATAGATATAGATTATGAATATATATATTATATTTATATGGATGTATGTCCAAATTTAATTGATCTCAATTGATCCCCTGTTACTGCCCATAAGATAAGTAATAGTTAGGGATAGGGATGACAGGATTTGAACCCGTGACATTTTGTACCCAAAACAAACGCGCTACCAAGCTGCGCTACATCCCTTTCAATTGTTTTACAGTGTCATTCTAAAGAATCTTTGTCTTGTTTTCCACATCTGTATGTTGATATATCGAAATTATGTACATATTGTATAACATATACATATAATTATAATAGTAATACAAAAATTATATACATATGAAATACAAAAAATAAAAGATGAAATAAACCCACCTAAAAATATTCATTTTTTTAGGGAATGCTCGGGCAGAAATGGACCTATTTTTTGTTAAAAAAAGAATATCTAAGCAATTATTGTACATTTCCATTTGAATTAGGGATTCCGTGTACAAATACAAGTGGTTATTAACTAAATATACATCTGATCATATATGGATTACCATTATGTATTACAAATTACAATAAAGAATAAGAATAAAGAAAGGAGGATTTGAAATGCGAGATCTAAAAACATATCTCTCCGTGGCACCAGTGATAAGTACTCTATGGTTCGGAGCCTTGGCCGGTCTATTGATAGAGATCAATCGTTTATTCCCAGATGCGTTGATATTCCCCTTTTTTTCATTCTAGTTATTGAGACGGGAAGGGGTGAAGAAATTAATACCCTTCCGTTTTTCTTTGTTTTTTTTTTTGAATTCGAATAGGTTAAGAAAAGAGAAAGTGGATTCAACCTCAATCAAACTTGCAATCTGGTTCCGGGTTTCAATTGAATTTCATTAATAATGAATAATGAGGCTGAAAATAAAATCGCTAGCGCGGGGCAACAATCTCCTACAAGATACAAGATACTTAAATCAAAAATGGAAATAATATACTGTGATTCTAAAGATAGTTAGAAATCATTGTATTACTTAATTATTACTATACTTCTATTGATGGCACCGAAATCTGTCATAATTGGATTTCGGATTAGCAACTTCTATTTTATCCTTCCTTTCTTCTTCGCTTCGAATCGGAAAATAGAAAAGTTAAGTGAATCAAAACCCAAAGGAGGTTCATGGCCAAAGGTAAAGATATACGAGTAACGGTTATTTTGGAATGTACCGGTTGTGTTCGAAACAGTGTTAATGTTAATAAGGAATCAACGGGTATTTCAAGATATACTACTCAAAAGAATCGACACAATAAACCTAGTCGATTGGAATTGAGAAAATTTTGTCCCTATTGTTGCAAACATACGATTCACGGGGAGATAAAGAAATAGATAAAATGGATTGTCTGTGTGTCATCCCTCCAGCTCCAAAGAACATGAAAAATGAGATATTATTTCATGTTTCTAGAAATTGTATATCTATCTATATAACTATATAAATTAGTTGTATATCTATATAAATTCTATAGATAGATATATATAACATATATAAATATAACATATATAAATATAAACAAAAATAGAAACAAAACAAATAAAAAAGAAATCCGATTTTGTAAGAAATGATATTTTCGGGATAAGGAATAAACAAACCATGGATAAATCTAAGCGACTCTTTCCTAAATCTAAGCGATCTTTTCGTAGGCGTTTGCCCCCGATCCAATCGGGGGATCGAATTGATTATAAAAACATGAGTTTAATTAGTCGATTTATTAGTGAACAAGGAAAAATATTATCTAGACGGGTGAATAGATTGACCTTAAAACAACAACGATTAATTACGATTGCTATAAAACAAGCTCGTATTTTATCTCCGTTACCTTTTCGTAATAATGAAAAAGAATTTGAAAAAAGTGAGTCAACTACTCAAGCTACTGGGCTTAAAACAAAAAAAAGGGTTTCCTCTTCAATTAAATTCAAATTCCAATCGAAACTCAAATGAAATGCGGATTGATGTTTTGTTCGAAAACTACGAGAATCCAAATTGGATTGTCGTGTTGTCAGAAAAAAGAGAATCGTTGACGAAGAAGAAATCTTTTTTTATTGGACGTGGTTGCTCATTTTGACGACTTTATCATATGATTATATTTTTTCATACAAATACCTACTCTACTTTCCCGGAGTTCAGTCTCCGGGGAATTTTTATTTTATGATCTCGTTGGAAATCATATAAAGACAATTCCTATTTAATATAGCTATTTGTGCAAGTATTTTACGATTAAGAAGCAACTGCCTCTTGTACAGATTATACATGAATATACTATAGCTATAGTATATTTTATTTTTATTCTCTCGAATTACTGCATTTATTCGACTGATCCACAAACGACGAAAATCTCTTTTTTTCCGATCTCTATCCCGATGGGCCGAAACCAAAGCTTTTATTTTGTGTTGAGGAATAGTAAGTCTTGAATGAGTCCCCCGAAAGCTTGATGTAAATAAACGAGTTTTTGTACGATGTTTCCGAGCTATATATCCTCTTTTAATTCTGGTCATTGAATAAATGAAACTTTGATGAATAACTATATTTATATTGGATTTCGTTTCTTTTAGTTATTCTTTCCCCTTTTTTCCTAGTCCATTAATAACAAAACGGATTATTCCAGTGTATAAAATAAAAATCCCAATGGCTTTTGCTACTATAACCTTCCCAACCACGATTTTTTTATTTGAATTTCTAAGCATTTCACCTCGAAATAAGAAATTGTATCGAGACTAGGTATCAAAAAAAGTATAGTAAATGAAATAGAAATGGATAAAGAAATAGTGGGTTCCATCGTTTCTATGGTTACTTCTTAAATGGCGAGGTCCCTTCTATACACCGGAGCCCCTTCCTTCATTTAATCAATGCTATTGTTAACTTGTACAGTTCACACTCTTTGGCTCTACCCATGAAATATCTAGTAATAGGTCTTTCACAACGAAATCTACCTACACAGTAACGGTATTTAAGTATGAAGATTAGCTGAGTAACTGACCCTGTTAGTCCGTTCTTGCAAGTTTTAAAATGGGATGTCCCCTGCTTAATAGATAACTATTTGCTACCAATGGGAAAGTCTTTCGCATTTGAAATTGCAAATTGAGGTGATTGGATTTGCACCAACGGAAACCATAAATTTGATACACAATAGAAAGATAGATATTAGGAATCGATTTTTTTGAAGATAGTTTCTTGCATTCTATCCTATTTCATTGGTACTGATCACTGATATTGGAATTTTTTTCCTTTATTTTTTTTTGTCTTAGTCCATGATCTGAACGAGTCGCACATACACCCTAGTACATGTTCCTCGGCGCTGAGGGCATCCCTGAAGAGCGGGGGATTTCGTAACATTTCTGATTGGCTGTCTTGTGTTTCTAATAAGTTGTTTTATAGTTGGCATGTTGAGTCATATACATAATGAGCTGGTTTAGATCAATCCTAATCCGATGATTATGAATTACTTCTATTCTCTCTATTAATATAATATTACTAGATTAATTATATTAATTGAAAATATTCTATTAAACTATTAAATTCGGTAAGACGATAAAATTTCAAACTTTGGCGCTGAATACTGGCTAATTTTTTATTCAACTGCTACAAGATCAACAATTCCATGAGTTTGGGCTTCTGCTGCTGACATAAAAACATCCCTTTCCATGTCTTCGGATACAACCCATAAAGGTTTTCCCGTTCTTTGTACATAAACCCTTGTGATAGTTTCACGCAGTTTCAGTAGTTCTTCCGCTTCCAGGATAAATTCTCCCGTTTGTGCCTCATAAAAAGAACTAGCGGGTTGATGGATCATTACCCTGATGATATAACATAAAAAACGGTTCCTATTTCGCACGATAAAGCGAGAGAGATAAAGAATAAAAAAAAAGATAAGACGGAATACAAACGTACCGTACAGGCATCTTTTGCGTATTGCATACGGCTCTACAACGGAATTTCTTTTTTACCTTTTATTGAAGAAATATAAAATGTAGGGGGTCTATCAGACCCGGATCGGTAAATGATCCAATAACCACCCTTCCTTTTTGTTTTGTGTAGTAGTTAAAAAAATACTATGATGGTTCCGTTTCTTTATTATTGCGTCTCTTATTCAGCAATCCCAAAGTTTCTTTTTTTTTTTTTTCATAGTCTTCGTAAGTTAAAAGTTTTCCTTTTCAGTGTGAAAACAAAAAAGTTTGTGACGCTGGAATAGGCTCCTCCCGATAGATGCGATAAAATAGGAAATATCCCCTTTTCATACTACCCTTTCGGTACATAATTGAATAATTTTGGAAAAAACAAAAAAATTATCATATCGAACTCGAAGTGCTGTGCTATTATTACTTAATATTCATATGGCGAAGGCATAGTCTTCTTTTTTTCCTCAAATAAAAGAATCATTGGCGCCAAGCGTGAGGGAATGCTAGACGTTTGGTAATTTCTCCTCCTGCCAGAATAAAAGATCCCATTGAAGCGGCTAATCCCATGCATACTGTCTGTACATCTGGTTGCACAAATTGCATAGTATCATAAATTGCTATTCCGGGTATTACCCATCCGCCCGGAGAGTTTATAAACAAATAAAGATCTTTGTTATCATCCTCTATACTGAGATATATCATAAGTCCAATAAGCTGATTCGATATCTCACTATCAATCGCTTGGCCTAAAAAAAGTAGTCTTTCTCGATAAAGTCGATTGGTTAGGATAAAATTTTATCTCTTAGGAGCCGTACTTGCACCTTTTGATGCATACGGTTCACCAAAAATCACCAAAAAGAATCAATGTGTAAAGTTAACCCCTTTTTTTCATAGCGAGCTTTTTCTTAAATTTTTCAAGAAAGACGATTTTTGACCCGTTTACTTAGGTTATAATAAATAGGTTATAATAAACATGTTATAAAAAAAAAAAAAATAATGTACTAAACTTATTGAACTAAGTTCTCATTGATGTATTGTTTTCATCGAGATCGAATCCAAATCGCAATGTAATTTTCTTGTTTCGGAATGGGTTTCTTCAATTCTTTCTTTTAGGTTTCTGTTCTACTCCGAGTAATAAAGAAAAGATCTGCCCGATTTGGATTTGCACATATAGGACAAATATTCCAATACCACGTCTTTTTGCTACGACTTCTTTTGTTTTTCTTCAATTTATTTCATGGTTTCCGCCAAATATCTGATAAGTAATAATCGTAGATATATTACCAATTGGATTTTTTTTTTATAATTTATAAACAGAGCCTGAATTCTTCATTTTATTGGTTTATTGGTCCAACCAAGCCAACCATAGATTCTTCTAAATTTATAATATTAATCCGTATTTGGATATCCCCCCAAAAAAAAGATCTAATTCAATTTCACATTTCCAATTTTTGATGATTCAATCAATCTTTTTGGAGGGAAGGAGGGGATATCTCGATCGGGGGAGATAATGGGGAAATACCACATGACCCAATATATCGTACAAGTCACACTATACGTCAACCCACGAGGCATCCTCCTCTCCCGGACTCCGGAAGGGTACTTTAGGAACACCAATAGGCATAAAATGACGACACAAAGACGTGGTATATCGCGCTCTTATGCGGAAGCGTACCAATGGGTTTATTGTCTTAATAATGATTGGTCCTTATCCTATTGTATTTTATCATATTTGATTTATAGATTTATAGATTGAATAAGTTCATAAATAATAAAAAAAAAAACTAAAAAAAAAAGAAGACCAAATGAATAAAGGAAAATTCTTATGAATAGGTCCTTTGAGTGATGAACAAATATGTCTGTATTCACTCATATACATATAAATACGCATATAAATAAAAATAGGGTCAACCCCCTTTTATCATTGCGTATTGTTACTTATCGGGTATAGAATAGATCGGCTTCTTTTTGTTCCTACGAATAGAATTGTTCCATTATTACTAAAAAAACTAGACCAAATATGAATCCTTTACCCGAGATAATCCACTAACAAAAAGAGGGTCCATAGCATATTTTTCCAGTGCAATAAAGTTACATAGTGTCTATTTTTTGTTGATATAAGGGGTATTTTCATGGGTTTGCCTTGGTATCGTGTTCATACCGTCGTATTGAATGATCCTGGTCGTTTGCTTTCTGTCCATATAATGCATACAGCTCTGGTTGCTGGTTGGGCCGGTTCGATGGCTCTATATGAATTAGCGGTTTTTGATCCTTCTGACCCTGTTCTTGACCCAATGTGGAGACAAGGTATGTTCGTTATACCCTTCATGACTCGTTTAGGAATAACCAATTCATGGGGCGGTTGGAGTATCACAGGAGGGACTATAACAAATCCGGGTATTTGGAGTTACGAAGGTGTGGCTGGGGCACATATTGTGTTTTCTGGCTTGTGCTTCTTGGCGGCTATCTGGCATTGGGTATATTGGGATCTAGAAATCTTTTGTGATGAACGTACAGGAAAACCATCTTTGGATTTGCCCAAAATCTTTGGGATTCATTTATTTCTTTCAGGGGTGGCTTGCTTTGGTTTTGGCGCATTTCATGTAACAGGATTGTATGGTCCTGGAATATGGGTGTCCGATCCTTATGGACTAACCGGAAGGGTACAATCCGTAAATCCCGCGTGGGGTGTGGAAGGTTTTGATCCTTTTGTTCCCGGGGGAATAGCCTCTCATCATATTGCAGCAGGGACATTAGGCATATTAGCGGGCCTTTTCCATCTTAGTGTCCGTCCACCCCAACGTCTGTACAAAGGATTACGTATGGGAAATATTGAAACCGTACTTTCCAGTAGTATCGCTGCTGTCTTTTTTGCAGCTTTTGTTGTTGCTGGAACTATGTGGTATGGTTCAGCAACAACCCCGATTGAATTATTTGGTCCCACTCGTTATCAATGGGATCAGGGATACTTCCAGCAAGAAATATATCGAAGAGTTGGTGCTGGACTAGCCGAAAATCAAAGTTTATCAGAAGCTTGGTCTAAAATTCCTGAAAAATTAGCTTTTTATGATTACATCGGCAATAATCCGGCAAAAGGGGGATTGTTTAGAGCGGGCTCAATGGACAACGGGGATGGAATAGCTGTTGGGTGGTTAGGACACCCTATCTTTAGAGATAAAGAGGGGCGTGAACTTTTTGTACGTCGTATGCCTACTTTTTTTGAAACATTTCCGGTTGTTTTGGTAGACGGCGACGGAATTGTTAGAGCCGACGTTCCTTTTAGAAGGGCGGAATCCAAGTATAGTGTCGAACAAGTAGGTGTAACTGTTGAGTTCTGTGGCGGCGAACTCGATGGCGTCAGTTATAGTGATCCTGCTACTGTGAAAAAATATGCTAGACGTGCTCAATTGGGTGAAATTTTTGAATTAGATCGTGCTACTTTGAAATCGGATGGTGTTTTTCGTAGCAGTCCAAGGGGTTGGTTTACTTTTGGACATGCTTCGTTTGCTCTGCTTTTCTTTTTCGGACACATTTGGCATGGTGCTAGAACCTTGTTCAGAGATGTTTTTGCTGGTATTGACCCAGATTTGGATGCTCAAGTGGAATTTGGAGCATTCCAAAAACTTGGAGATCCAACTACAAAAAGACAGGTAGTCTGATACAACACAACATAGTTCTGTTCCTTAATTCGACTTTTTTTCTTTTCTTTGTTGTGATTTGAATTTGACATAGGAGGAACCGGATAAATCTTGATTTGAATCGCTGTCTTTCTCTTTTCCTATTGTTTTTTCTTTTTCTTTATCCGGGAGACCGATCCAAAATAAACAGGTATGAAAGCTATAATTGTAAACCACGATCAAATCTATGGAAGCATTGGTTTATACATTCCTCTTAGTCTCGACTTTAGGAATCATTTTTTTCGCTATCTTTTTTAGAGAACCACCTAAAGTTCCAACTAAAAAGATGAAATGATTTTTTCATTCTATCAATTGAAGTAATGAGCCTCCCAATATTGGGAGGCTCATTACTTCAACTAGTCCCCGTGTTCTTCGAATGGATCTCTTAGTTGTTGAGAGGGTTGCCCAAAAGCAGTATATAAGGCGTACCCGGTAAAACTTACAAGTAAACCAGATATAGAGATGGCAACTAAGGTTGCTGTTTCCATTATTATATAATTTCAAGACCACAATGGATCTAGGATAAGATCATTTATTTACAGCAGAATGGTATACAAAGTCAACAGATCCCAATAAATAAAAAATAGGATTTATGATTACACAAACCGTTGAGGGTAGTTCTAGATCTGGTCCAAGACGAACTGTTGTAGGGGAGTTATTGAAACCATTGAATTCAGAATATGGTAAAGTAGCTCCTGGGTGGGGAACGACTCCCTTGATGGGTGTTGCAATGGCTCTATTTGCAATATTTTTATCTATTATTTTGGAGATTTATAATTCTTCCATTTTACTGGATGGAATTTCGATGAATTAGATTCACAAGAACCAACTAACTAGCTTTTCAATACAAAAAGGATTAAGTCTTCTATTATATTTTTATCTCATTCGATTTTGGTTTGGTAGTCTGACCGCGGAATTTCTTTGTTTCTGTATTTCCGGAATATGAGTGTGTGACTTGTTAGAATTGATCCTATTGATAGTACAGAGAAAGGGACTGTCATCTTTAATAGAGATGGTTTTACTCCGTCAGATATTTATTCTAGTATCTGGAACACGGAATAGATAATAGATAAAATATATTCTAAAGTTTTCGAACTATTATTAGAACTATGATTCATATTTAATATTTAGACCTCGCATCCGGACTTCAAAAAATGTTTCAACGAATTAGAAGTTCTAAATCGAAAGATTTGTATTCTTTCAAACTGACGCTTATCTTTCTTTTGATCAAAGGACAAATGTTTTTTTTGTATTTTTTTTCATTATATCTATTCATTGAATAAGTGATGATCCAACAGTTCTTACTCAAAGAATTTTTGGGCTTAGATTGAAGGTTTTAGTGAATCATCGTGGTTCTGGTATGAATCTGGGGTTTTTTTAATCGATTCATAGGGTCTTAACAAGAGAATTCCTATCAATAATAAAGAAGACAGCAGTAAAGCTGTATTACATATACCAATAAAAAAAAAAAATAACACAAATAAAGAAAATAAAAAAGTTAAGTATAGAGAGAATATTCAATAGGCCTGTAACGATCAATATAAAGACGAGTGAGCCGACTTGATATTTTGGCATTATAACCACTAAAGAAGATCTTTCAGATTTCTATATTTTTCCTATCTTGAGAATCATAGGATAAATTGAAAAAGTTTCAAACTATTACACATATACGTTAAAACTTATATTTGGGTATTTCTGTTTGAGCCGTACGAGATGAAATTCTCACATACGACTCGCAGAGGGGGGAGTCTCCTTGGTTTACCTATCTCAATAAAGTCTATGATTGGTTCGAAGAACG